CTTGAAGCCTTTCAAACTCTAGAAGATCTCGAAGCTCTAGAAGCTCTTTAAGCTCTGGATGGTCTTGAATCTCTGGAAGCTCTAGAAGCGCTTCAAGCTCTTCAAGCTCTGGAATCTTTCTTCGAGGCTCACCCCATTCATCATAATCAAAAAGGATCCCTTCGTACCCAAATGACCTGGCCCAATAGGGAAATCCCAAATCATCGTGCCTTTCGATACAATCAAATAGAAAGTCCCCAGGGCGCCATATTCTAGGAGCCCAAACTATTTGATTGAAAAAATCCTCCTTACTCCGGTCGAGGACTCCTTCCCTTTCTTCCTTTCTCGGGTCGAGGACTCCTCCCCCCTCTTCAAACTCCGATTCGTCATAGATAAATCTCTGATCAACGATAGAACGAGATCCATTTTGCATCATATTTAAGGGATTCCTTGGTTCGGGCCGAAGAAGCAATGTCACTCGATCATTATCAAACTGGCTGCAATCTTTTTCTGTCCGCGAGGATCCCACCAGAGCGCCTTCTATTTCTAATAGGCCGTGAACTAGATCCGAATCATTCTCAACGAGTTCATAAGAATTGATCCCATTTTTTTCATCAGGTCCGGGTAGAGACCAAAGGTCTTGAGCGACCGATCCGGCAGAACAACTCAAAAGATAAAGAAGTATCGTTAATTTCTTCATGCTCGTTCCAAGTTCGAAGTACCATTTGTACAAATCAGAATCCCCTTCACATGATTTCTTCTTCATCTTCATATAGATAGATATAGGATCTATGGAGCAATTACTTAGAAGTACATTTTGTGAAACAGCCCTTCCTACCTGATATAAAAGGATCCCATGATCCCGAACCGGTCTTACCCGGGATCGCAAATCCCAAGTTTGTCTATGAAGAGCGAATCTAATTATATTAGTGTCTATAATGGATTTCTTTTGTATAATACTAATCGATAGGGCCTCATTGGTAAGTGCTACAAGATCTCGTACATTGGAACCCATAGTTATGGACCCGAATCCATTAGTATGGAACATCTTCTTTTCCAAGTGAAATCCCCTAGTATATGAAAGAGTGAAAAAGTGCTTTCGTTGTTGTGGAAGAAGAAGCCTTCGTATCTTAATGCATGTATTGAATTTATTCGGAGCTATTAGAGCGGGATCCACTTTTTGGGGAATATGAGTCGAAGCAATAACAAGAATATTTCTAGTGGAACATCTTTCACGATCCCTGGAGAGATAGTTCACTAATAGACCGAGGGATAAGTAATAAAACTCATTCACAGCCAGATCATGAATGCCTGGAATCCATATTATACAAGGAGACATTGCTTGTGCTAAGTCGAATTGAAGGGGGATATAAAGTAGGTCTAGGTCCGGCGGCATCATATCCATAGTTAGCCCATTCATCCTAGTGACGATATCGATCGTATCAAGGTCACGGTCGTCACTATCATCAATCTCAATATCGTCACTATCATCAACATCAATATCGTCACTATCGTCACTATCGTCACGATCGTCACTATCATCACTATCGTCACTATCATCAAAATCAAACGGAATAAGCTTGTTCTTCACGAACCTGTTCAGAAATACTGTAATGAAAGGAACATAGGAATTTGTCGCTAGGTATTTGACCCAATAGGATCGTCCAGTTCCTATAGAACCTATCACTAAAATACCCCTAGGGGGGGATAGGTCTAAGCGGAGCGAAAAGCTTTTTCCATGAGATGGGAAATGAAAACTATTAGCCCCACACGAGGTTTGTGAATAAGCGATTGTCTGATAATGAGCAAGGAATATCCGTCTTTCTGCTAAAGAGGATGTATTGAACTCATAATTCATTAGATACTTATTATGAATGTCAACTAAGTATCGTAAGTAAATTGCTCCCGGTTGTTCAATCATTTGATAACCAGAGTCATTCTTTGATAAATGATCACTATGAGATAAATGATCACTATGAATCAGACTCAATAGAGTTTGATGAATCCTTTTTTCTGTCGTTAAGGTGGAGAACTGAACCAAGAATTCTCTTTCTGTATCCTCAATCTCATCGTTATTCGAGACCCAGGATTCGACTTTATCATCTTTATCATCAAAAAAATCACCATTCACGTTTTTTCTTTTTCTTATCAAGGAATAGATCGCTTTACTTGTATGACTTAGATGTCTCGTATTTATCGAAAAAGCGATTCGATTGATGGGATTTGGTATGATACTGATGAGATTGATGGGATTTAGTATGATACTGATGAGATCGATGAGATTCCGATTGCCGCCAAAAGCAAAAGGCCGTCTTCCTTTTAGAGAATCTCCTAATTGTTCCAGAACAACTAGAAAGGGATTCTTTAACCAGAAAGAATTCAGTTCAGATGTAGGATACCTATCCAGAAGTTTTCGCAACTCAATCATGTATGATGGAATCATCAAAGATTTGACCTTTTCGAACTCTGTCTGTAACTCACTGTAGGCTCGAGAAAAAAAGAGAAGATGTGTACGAACGAGATATCCAGCAACAAGAAAAAGGAAAAGGATTGAATAGAAGAACTCCAGAACATTTGGCGATCTCAGATGTGTCGATATCAATGGTGACTCATTATTTCGATGACTAAATTCTTCGGACAGAAGAAGATTATGTGAAAACTTACTCGAAATCTCACTTATCAGATTCCATTGTGGAAGACGCAATTTTATCTGAATAATTCGCCATGATCTATCCAACCTATACATAATATAATGAAAAATGGATACAAATTTGTGGCTGCTTAGTATCGACAATAGGTCTGAAATAGTATCTAAAAATATCCAATTTAGATATTTGTACCCTGTCGAAGTAAGGAACCATGGTATATATGTTTGGAATAGATTCCATTTTTTTGAGAGAGTTGAAAAAGCACTATCTCGTTGAAAGGTTCTATACATCTGCCCTTTCTCAAGCCCTTTTTTTAGACAAAGACTCCGTTTTTTCCTCTTTTCGGATGGGAAATCTTTCTCAGAACATGGAGTGTGAATCAAACCCATGTTTGAATTGAGATTGAGATACTGATGCATCTCTTCTGAATCAGATGGATTCATCTCTGAAAGAGGTTGACAATAAGTTCTTTCAAAATTGACTATTTGTCCCTCTGTTAGAGGTGTTCCAGAAATGTCTGCGATCGAGTAAATAGCCCCACGAACGAATGGATCGGATCGAATTGGAAAATGGAAAGATTTGTACAAGTTATACCTTTCGTCACTACTTTGTGGAAAATCGTTAGGTATGAATATGTTAGATACCTGTGACTCGATTGGTGAAATAGTATCTATCTCCAAAAAAGCATGTTCTTTTTTACCGCCGCACAAAGAAAAGATTTTGTTGCGAATGAACAAGATATTGAGGAATTGTCCATATGTAAAATCATAATTATTGATACGGGCCTTTTCCACATAAAAAGGGAATCTTTTGCTACAATAGAGGCAGAAGTGATGTTGATTATTCAAGAATCGAATTGCTTTATAAAAATAAGATATCAATGAACTTCTATGAAATGGTTTCGCGGGATTCAGCCAATTGTCTTGATCGCGAGATATCATTGAGAAATAGGAATCCGTGTTATCAAAAGATTTCCTGCGATTCTTTCTAGTATGGAATGAGTCAATCATCCACTTTGGTATCTTATTGAACAAAAATGGTGATATTCTTCCTCCATTGATCAAGAATTTCGATTTTTGGGAAGTATCACGGGCATCCAATAACAATAAGAAGGGTTTCAATTTTTTGAAATGAACGATTTGAAGACCTATTGATTCTAACAACTGATTGCAGAATTGATCATTCGGACCTTTCAATTCATAGATGCGGATCTCGGACCTATGAATGGGGATCTTCCCGAAACTCACAAAGAAAAAAGAAAGTGAGTTATACAAAAAGAGAAGAGACTTGGACAAAAAAGGAAGTAACTTGGGCAAAAAAAGAAGTAACTTGGACAAAAGGCGAGAAGGTAACTCAGGCAAATCTTTTTTGTCGATAACCTTAGACCAATCGATCGAATATAGATTAACACGTAATCGATCGAAGGCTGTACGGAATCGATCGAAGACTTTACGGAATCGGTCGAAGACTACTTGAAAATGAAAACGGCTATTCTGCTCAGGAATGAGATGTTCCTGGAAATTCTTGCTCCCATTGGACCATTTGTATCTATTAGGATCCCGATTCATGGATCTCTCGGTTCGAGAAATAAAAATAAGAAGATCGAACCACTTCTTCTGACTCTTTTTCAAATTTGATAAATGTTGGTTGATCGTGTATCTCATTATAGTTCTATGATTCAGAGTATCATTTCCTATTTGATACCTTTGAATTCCATATTCGAAGTTGCGATCGGATCTATTCATTAAAAAGAATCGATTCAATACATTCCTTATGTACCCATAGGTGCTATATTGGATTTGAATCAGATTTCGGATCAATCTATATTGATTGACTGCCTCCATTATGTTGTTGCTAGCAAATACCACTCTTTTTCTTTTTGGTTTTGGATCTTCCAAATCATTCCCGCAGGAGGTCCGGACCCATTTTTTTCTGATCCTTCGATAAAAAGATTCATTCTCTTCATATAAAAAAGGAGGTAGAACCAATAAAGATCTCTTTTTCGATTCATCCCTGGAGTTGGATACCTCATTCAAGAATTGTTTTTGATCCAATCCGGAGGAATCAATAGAAAGGGCAAATCCCTTATGATACACCAGATCTGGCTCGGTTATTGATAGAGTGAATAGATCCGCCATTTCTTGAAATCTCTCTTCTGATTCAAAATCGTGGTGTAACGTGTATCCCCCCCTGTTCCGGTCATGGAATAGATGAAATAAATAAAAAAATGGATTTTTGTTCAAGAATGAAATCTTATTGGAACTGTCCAGTTCATCCTTCGGAACCATATCACACCCCGGATCTGATGAAATAGGATGAATTGAGACGGTATTTTGTAAATACATAATTATCTTGAATATATTAACTATTTCT